TCCTTTATGGAAAAAAAAATATCAATGTATTCCCAGATTTAAGCATAAAAGAAAAAAAAAGTGAAAAGAAGTTATGTTGTATGAAAAAGGGAGTCATCATAAATCTTAAAAAAATGGAGATCCATAACATCTATGTCAGCTTTTCTTATTTGCTTTCTAGATGATCCCTCTAGAAAGAGGGGACTATACAAAATCTTTCTAGTTACTTCGTTCCCTACTTCTATTTGTGGAATCCTGAGGAAAAGAATTTGGGTTCTACCGAGCTGAAACAATATGTTGATAACTCTAGTAAACCAAAGTCATCGTTTTCTAGCTATTTGGCTTCAATTGTCCTTTTCTAATAAAAAAATTGAAGATCTAGTTACGATTAGAAATAAGTTTTTCTATCTTTATCCATGGATCCCGTACTCATATTTATTCAATTAGAAGAATTGAATTAATTCAAAAAAATTATGCTTCACGATTCCATAATCCATTTTTTTTTTAGTTAATGGATTCTTGGATACAAATCGTGAGAATGTCGATTTTTCCTCAAAAATAGCATTTAAAAGAAGGAAAAGGATTAAAACCTTTTAAGAAATAAAGTTTTTGATCGGAATATGAACAAAACCGAAAGATCCCTTAACTATTTAAGTTGTTAATAGAACGAATCACACTTTTACCACTAAACTATACCCGCTACAATTTTATTATTGTATATCAATGAGCTTTTTGTCGAACAAAAGACAAAAGAATGAGACGTAACGTAATTGATATAGTATCAAATCCAAATCATGAAAATTCGAGTGTTGAGATCCATTTTATAGGGTATAGGGGGCTTAGTTACTTGCTAAAACTAAAATAGGTGAAGAGAAGTTAAATAAAAAAAAAGTTATGTTTTTTATTTATTGTATATTTGTAATTTGTCGATAAGTCATTGCAGAGACAGTTCCGGCTTGAGGTAGTCACTGAAATTGCGCCATAAAAATGAGTTCTACAATTACATAAAGAAGGAGCTCCCCCCTTTTTTTTTCGCTAGACATTATGAGGTTAATTGGATTCCAAGTGTTTAAATAAAGTTTGTCCCTTGAATTGAACAAGTAAATGGATTAAGTTATAATTATATAATTATCAAATTGATTTCATTTTTCTATAATTTTATTATATTTTTATTTGTTTTATTTGGAAATTTTTAGTTTGATTATGTATTTTTCTATTGCTATGATATTCCTTATTGTACATTCAGAAAGTAAATGAAGAAAAAGAATAAATGGAAATCTCTTTTATTACTGTTGTTGCTTCAAGAATAAGTATTTTGGATTGTAAATTATATCAATCATGAATTTTTCATTGGAACAAAAAAAGTAATGGCCCGGCTAATGCCTAGCCAGGCCGGGAGAATAAAAAAAGAGCCTCTTGTACAAAATAAAATGTACGTAAGGTCTTTTTTATATATGTTATTGTTATCTTATAATCTAATTAATAAACTAATATAATTACTAAACAAAGGATCACAAGGGCTTTTTAGCAATCTTTACTTCATGTGTTGCATCAATAATCGATTTTTCAATTGGGAGAGATGGCTGAGTGGACTAAAGCGTCGGATTGCTAATCCGTTGTACGAGTTATTTGTACCGAGGGTTCGAATCCCTCTCTCTCCGCTCTCTCGAATTGCTTTTTCGAATTCAAAAAAACATGGGTCTCCAGGGGGGAAAGATAAAACTAAAATATCTTAGTTTTTTTATTCATCACGTCCGGGATTACGCCCTGGATCATTAGATAAGAATCCAAAAATGAAGAGAGAAACAAAGAATATCACTACTGTGTAAACAAAGAGTTTGAGAGTAAGCATTACACAATCTCCAAATCATTTTTTTTGTCAAAAGGGAATAGATTATCCATTTTTGTTTTGTATAGAATATTTAGCAAAAAACGTAAAAAAAAAAGGGGTGGGGGAGATTTTATTTTTTTGTTCGCAAATTTCTTTGTAATAAAATTCCGATTTTTTCGTTACCAAAAACTCATAGATATTGCGTCAGAAACAAACGCATTCCATGCTAACTGGAAAGATAGAACGAGGGGATGCATTGATGTTGATCCAAATTCATTGCTGCAGTTATCCAATATACAAGAATTTCTATTTTTGGATCGAAGGCTCATAATGGAAGACTTATCTGATCTTATCAATTGTTAGAATTTTTAGCGAATAAATTTTAAACGTTTTTATTTTTAGGAGAGTATTCCAAATTTTATCGAAAACTTACAGCAGCTTGCCAAACAAAGGCTAAAAGAAAAAAGAATAGAGGTATGACGGGCATAATGTCTACGATTGGGTTGAAAATAGCATAAGCCTCTGGCAATTTGGCGAAGAAAAAACTACTCGAATGAGGGGCAGAATTAAGACAGATACAGATTAAACTAAAGATATTAAACATAGCAAATAGTTTTTTTTTATTGAGTTATTGATATAAGGATAAAATGAAGAAAGAGGGGAGATCAAAAAATCCTTCTTTTTCTTCGAACTCCAAAAAATCAAAAATCCTTACGTTTTCAAACGAGAATAGAAGGAATTATACTTTCATACAATATCTTAATTGAATTCTATATAATGATCAATGAATTTTTTTATTCTATATCTACATGTATCCCATTTTCGTTTTAGTAATAAAGAATAACAATAACTAATCAATAACGATTGAAGAATTAACTAGTGAATTCTAATTTGTACATATATTTCATTTTGGATTAATCTTTGTATTTTCTATCAAAAATTTATTTATTAATGAATTTTTGAATTTGATTCAATTTCTTACTTTCTATTTAAGATTGTATATTTTGGATTTATATTCGATATATTTAAAATTAAAAAAAGGAAAATATATGTAAAATGAAAAAAAAATTAATTTTTAATTATTTTATGGAAATAGAACTATATTGAATTTCTAATTGACGAATGGACCATTTTTACTAAAATAATATTAGTATTTATTAATCTAGTGTTGAATAGAAATACAAATATAAATGGGGCGTGGCCAAGTGGTAAGGCAACCGGTTTTGGTCCTGTTATTCGGAGGTTCGAATCCTTCCGTCCCAGATCGATTCTAATGCAATCGAAAGATTGAATTAATGAATTAAATAGTATCCAACATTAAAGAATCGGGAGTATATATGTGGATTATCTATCTTCATAGTGAAGTTAGTTATTTAGGAATATTTTATGTTCCATATTTATCATAATATGATATTTGAATTCTCACATCATAATGATACATTTTGTCTCAAAACCTGAAAGATAAAGATAAGGATCCCCATATCCTTTAAAGACTAAAGTAAAGGGAATCCATTTATTCACGAAGTTTATGCAGAGACTAAACTAAAGAGTAATGCGAATTTGTACGAATTCCATCACGGGTCTTAAAGTTTCTAAAATGTGATTGGGATAAAAAAAAGTTAGATTCTTTTTTTGTAACTATACTATCAATCAATATAAATATTGTATAAGATTCGGTAATGGGATCTTTTTTGATTGGATTTAGTTATGATTTATGATCATAATGGAACTCCTATTCATACAAAAAGGAACTCATATGCGTACAAGTTAATCAGCAAATTAAGGGAATATCTCAATTTCAATATCTAGTTTTGTATATGCATTTTCTAAAAAAAAAAGACATAAAGACATCTATTACGCATTAGACATTGAACTTTCTTTTTTTTTTTTCAATTTTTTTTATTATCGGGTTCAAACAAAAAAAATCTTAAATTACTATAGATTTTACATAGGAAAATTTGATCTCTTTATTCTATTTCATCCACTTTAATGGAATAGAATTGAAAGATCATACTCTTTAAATTAATATTTTATCTTTTATCTTATAATGATAAAGGCTTAATTTAATCTATTGATTGATGATTCGATTGGATATCACCAAATTCGTGTATTTTTCATGAATAAAGTCTACATTAATTTAGATATTCATCATGATTTCGTTGACTTATGGATTCAATTCGAAATAAGATTTCCTTTTTTTAGAAAAAAAAAAGATAAAAAAAGTATGGACTAATATTTACTAATTGAGCCAATGACTATTCATGATTTCATATGGAATCAATTTCAGACAGCAGGTTCGAAATTAGAGGAATGTTATGGTAAAACTTCGTTTGAAACGATGTGGCAGAAAGCAACGTGCGACTTGAAGGACATCATCTGATGTGGATTCTTACATCCACCATTTTCTATAGGAATGAAAATGCTCTTGGCTCGACATAGTTTGTTCTGTTTCTGAGGATCCCAACTTGTCTTGAGTTGTAAATAGTACACGATGGAGCTCGAGCAGAAAGTATTTATGGTCTTTATCAAGAGGAAGAATCTAGGGTTAGTGCCAATCAATAAGTTGTTCCAACTTTGTAAATATATTTTCCTTATATCAATCGAAAAATGCAAATTCTAACAAGTTTCAAATCAAAAAAGTCAAATTTGTTTGAAGCCGAAGCTGTAAAACTTTTGCGAGCCAAAGCGTATCACAAAGGAAATATTGTTCATCTAATTCTTCTATAAAAAAAAGCAAAAGGGTATGTTGCTACCATTTTTGAAAAGAGGTAAGGATCACCGAAGTAATGTCTAAACCCAATGATTCAACAAAGCAAAGATAAAAAGTTCTGGAACAAGGAAACATTCTTTTTAATTGTCTCAACAATTGAATCAAAATGAAGGATCTAAATCGATTTGAAATGGGACAAACAAAAGAAGTTAGAGACGACTCAATAAGTGTCTAAGGATTTCCTTTGTAATTATTTTCGAATTATACAACTTGAGTTATGAGTACGAATGATATTCTTTTTTTTTTTTTTTTATGTAAGAAAGAAGAAAAAACGAAAATTTAGATTAAAATTTGATGTTATAGATTCCTTTGTTATTATTTGAATTATAAAAAATTCGAATCATTCTTTCTTGCTTGAGCCATACGAGGAGAAAACCTCTTATATGGTTCTCGGGGGGGCGTTGTTTATCTATATCTATCCCAATGAGCCATCTATCGAATCGTTGCAATTGATGTGCGATCCCGACGAGAGGGAAGAGATCTTCGGAAAGTGGGATTTTATGATCCGATAAAGAATCAAACTTATTTAAATGTTCCCGCTATTCTATATTTTCTTGAAAAAGGGGCTCAACCCACGGAGACTGTTCATGATATTTTTAAGAAGGCAGAATTTTTTAAAGAACTGAAAATGAATCAAAATAAAAATGAATTAAAGTGAAAAAAAAAAGAAGACAGTCAGTATCTAGATTTTTCTAAATTTTTCTCTGTATTTGTACTTTTTTCTCTATTCATACTTTTATTTGTGGGGATTTACTCACAAATAATTAGTTAATCTTATTTATTGTAATCTTTATTGATTGAATAGATATTCTATTTTTTCTGGTTCTTATTTATTTTCTATTGTGCCAATTCAACACAAATCTTTTCTTTTATTGTATTTTTTTAGTTTTATTTTTTTTTCTCAAGATTTAATTCATATTGACAATGATGTATTGAATAAATATAATTCGATCGTGGATTACGGATCCATTTCTGTCCCATATCATATATTTTTTACTTTATTCAAACGATGGATTTGCCTTGCTGTATTAACTGTCATAGGGAAAGTCTTTTCTTAATGAAAAGAACTCAATTTTGGAATTGGGCCCATGTGTTAATTTTTACATCTCCATTTCTTTGTATTTGAATTTGATTTTCTTTTTTTGTATTTACATATATAATGAATGGGATTGATAATGGGATTAATCATAAAATCTTTGTTTTTTTTTTTTAGTTCGATTTCAACAAAATTTTTTGACTGGATTATGTAATTCAATCAATTTATTATTATTTTATTTAGATTATATCTAATTGTATATTATAGCTAATTGTATCTAGTTATTCGGGTTGCTAACTCAACGGTAGAGTACTCGGCTTTTAAGTGCGGCTAGGATCTTTTACACATTTGGATGAAGCAACGAATTCGTCTAGACTTTTGGTTGAGTCTATAAGACCACGACTGATCCTGAAAGGTAATGCATGGAAAAAATAGCATGTCGTATTAATTTTTAATGTAGAATTTTTTAGGATATGCCATTCTTACTGAATTGGTACAAAAAACTACTTAGTTTCGATTTTTTGCAAAGGCCAAAAAAAATTCGCATTTATGGACCGAATAAATAAATGGATAGAGTACTAAGCTCCAATTCCAGGGAAACAAAAAGCAACCAGCTTATGTTCTTAATTTGAATGATTACCCGACCTAATTAGATGTTAAAAACGAATTAGTGCCTGATTCGGGAAAGGATTACCCTGTGAGTGGATTATCTATTTTTGGAATCCTAACTATTTTTTTCTATTTTAGAGTGGAAACAGATGTGTAAAAGAAACAGTATATTGATAAAGAGAATTTATTCCAAAGTCAAAAGAGCGATTGGGTTGCTAAAATAAAGGATTTTTAACCTTTTCTTTTGTAATGTTAATAAATATAAACCCTTTGTATGGAAAAAAAGAAAAAGATCCGTTGACTGGACTATTTGTTTCCGTGGTATCTATTTTTGTATCACTATGCAATAATTACATATATGTACCTTGTTATGACCATATCGCACTATGTATCATTTAATAACTAAAGAAGTGCTTCTGACTCTGGTTCAAATATGATTTGAAATGGAAGAATTCAAAAGATATTTAGAAAAAGATAGATATCAGCAACAACACTTCCTTTATCCGCTTTTATTTCAGGAGTATATCTACGCACTTGCCCATGATCATGGTTTAAATGGATCAATTTTTTACGAATCCGCGGAAATTAGCGTTTCTGACAATAAACTCAGTTTACTACTTGCAAAACGTTTAATTACTCGAATGTATCAACAAAATTATTTCATGAATTCGTTTAATGATCCTAATCAAAATGGATTTATGGCATACAACAATATTTTTATTTCTCAAATGATATCGGGTAGTTTTGCAGTTATTGTAGAAATTCCTTTAGCATTTCCACCTTTTTTTGAGAAAAAAAATGAAATACCAAAATCTCAGAATTTACGATCTATTCATTCAATATTTCCTTTTTTAGAGGACAAATTTTCACATTTAAATTATGTGTCAGATATACTAATACCTTATCCCATCCATCTGGAAATCTTGGTTCAAATTCTACAATCTTGGATACAAGATGTTCCCGCTTTGCATTTATTTCGATTTTTTCTTTATGAATACCATAATAGGAATATTCCTATTACTCTAAATAAATACATTTCTAGCTTTTCAAAAGAGAATCAAAGATTCCTACGTTTACTATATAATTCTTATTTATCTGAATATGAATTAGTATTTTGTTTTCTACGTAAACATTCCTTTTATTTACTATCAACATCTTTTGGAGACTTTATTGATCGAACACATTTCTATCTAAAAATAGAACGTCTTGCAGTAGTTTTTCGTAACGATTTTCAAAAAACTCTACAATTGCTCAAGGATCCTTTCATGCATTATG